ATGTTAATCGTAAGCAAGAAGATTGTTTACGAAGAAACAACAAGAAAAATTCATATTCTGATATATAAGAGTTATATAGGAATCGAGATAGTCTTTTATTTTCTTTTGAAAAAAGAAAAATGGATTTCATTGAAGTAATAAGACTATTCCAATTCGAATAATAGTTGAGAAAGAATCGCAATAAATGCAAAGATGGAACATCTTGGATCCGGTATTCAAGGAGTTGAACCAAGATTTCAAAATGGATAGGATAGGGTATTTCTATATGTGATAGATAATGTAAATGCAAAAATTTGTCTTCAAAAAAGGGAAATATCGAATGAATAGATCGTAAATTTTGAAACTTTGGTATTTCTTTTTCTTTCGGACAAGATAGTTGTCCTCGCGAGAATGGGATTTCTACAACGATTGCAAACCCCTCAGATAGAATCTGAGAATAAAACTCCGAATAAAAATGATTGCTGTGATCCAACAATCGATCTTGGTTAGGATGATTAACCGAATTAATCCAAAAATTCTGCTGATACATTCGAATAATTAAACGTTTCACAAGTAGTGAACTAAATTTCTTGTTATTACAACCAATAATTTCCACAGGTTCGGAACCATTTAATACATAATCATGGGCAAATGCATAAATATATTCCTGAAAGAGAAGTGGGTAAACAAAGTATTGTTGACGAGATTTCTGTTTTTCTGAATACCCTTCGAATTTTGCCATTTGAATTTCTACTTGAATCAGAGAAAAAAAGCATTTCTCGATTTATCAAATGATGATACATAGTGCAATATGGTCAGAACAGGGTGTTACATTTTTTAAAACAAACCCTGAAAAGAAAGGGAGTCTAATCCATAGATCTTTTTCTGCTCCTTTTCTATCTAATTAGTTTATGTTTGTTCTAATAAAAAAAAAAAAAAGAACAAATCTTTTATTTTTGCAGGCCAATCGCTCTTTTGACTTTGGAATACAGTCTCTTTATCAATATACTGCTTCTTTTACACATTCAATTCATAACATTCCTTTTCAATCCATAATCAAGAATAATTAGGATTCCTAAAAAAAAAAATAAATAAAAGGGTCTACCGACAGAAAAACCCAACCTTTCCCCGCATCGGGCACTAATCTATTTTTAACGTCTAATTAGATCGGGGAATCATTTCAATTAAGAAGTTAAGCTCGTTGCTTTTTATTTTACCAGAATTAGAGCCGGGCTCTATCCATTTATTCACTAGACCTAGAAAATAGGAATTTTTTTATTCAAAAAAAAAAAAAGAAATTTATTTTATTACGACATGCTATTTTTTCCATTCATTACCTTTGAGGATCAGTCGTGGTCTTCTAGACTCTACCAAGAGTCTGGACGAATTTGTTGCTTCATCCAAATGTGTAAAAGATCATAGTCGCACTTAAAAGCCGAGTACTCTACCATTGAGTTAGCAACCCAGATAAAATAGGATCTTAGATACGATCGAAATCCAAAAATCGATAGAATTACACCAGACGCTCCTAGCAAAACATTGAATTAGCAAGACATCAAAAGAAAGATTTTATCACCCATTAAAAACACTCAAATACCAAAATAAACAGATCGGTTAAATTTCACTAAGGTTAAAAAAAAGGAGCGGCCCCAGTCATAATAGCAAAATTATTATTTTTTGCATTTAAATAGAAAAATCTTATATGAAAGTACATGCAAGGAGGGGGCAACCCTATCATTTGAGCAAAGTGTAGACAGAAATACCTAATATGGGGTGACTATAAAGAGACCTATCTAGCTACAAATTCTAGCTGTTCAATAGACCTTTGTCAATAGAAATACAATGGTAAGAAAACCAATTAGATACAAATAAGGAAATTAAATAAGGGCTTTTGTTGGATTGGCACGACATAAATGCAGCAAAAAAATAGGACTAAAAAAGAAGCAAATTGTGTCTAAATAATTAAGGGATATTAATGACCCTCCATTACTTTTTTATTTTTTATTCATTATAGTTCTTCAATTAACTCAAAGTTCTTTCTTTATCTTTAAAGAATTCTGCTTTCCTTAAAATATCATAAACAGTTCTTGTGGGTTGAGCACCTTTTTCAAGGAAATAGAGAATAGCTGGAACATTTAAACAAGTTTGATTCTTTATCGGATCATAAAAACCAACTTTTTGAAGATCTCTTCCTTGTCTTCGAGATCGAACATCAATTGCAACGATTCGATAGACAGCTTATTGGGATAGATGTAGATAAACAATGCCCCCCCTAGAAACGTATAGGAGGTTTTCTCCTCATACGGCTCGAGAAAATGATTTGAATTTCTATCTATAATACAAGTAGATAGAAATTAGACTATGACTTGCATTAATTTCCTTATAGAAGAAAAAACAAATTTCATTTATACTCATAACTCAAGTTGGCTAATTTTGACTGACAGAATTCAAAAGAGAAATCCTTCAAAAATTTTTGAGTCGTCTCTAAACTCTTTTCTTTATCTCATCTCGAACAAATTGACTTTTATTCCTTATTCTGATCTAATTCTATTGTTGAGATGGTTGAAAATTATGTTTACTTGTTCCGGAATCCTTTATCTTTGATTTGTGAAATCCTTGGGTTTAGACATTACTTCGGGAATTCCTATTCTTTTTTCTTTCAAAAGAGTAGCAACATACCCTTTCTTTTTTTCTTATTTCCTTCAATAAAGCATTTTCCTTTTCTAGAGAAATCGAATATGAACGATTGATTCTAATAGACTTTTAATCAAAAAAAAAAGTTTTCCAATCCTCCTAAATTAGACTTTTTCTTATTTTAACCTTTCAATTTCTATATTAAGGATAGACTGACAAAGTTGGCCTAATTTATTAGTTTTCACTAACCCTAGATTCTTTCCCTTGATAAAAAAGAAATTCTGTCTTCTCGAGCTCCATCGTGTACTATTTACTTACAAACAACCCAGGGCAAATTTGGTTCGGGACAAATAGAACAGACTATGTCGAGCCAAGAGCATTTTCATTACTGTGGAAAATGGTGGATAGCAAAATCCACAATCGATCATCTCCTTCAAGTCGCACGTTGCTTTCTACCACATCGTTTTAAACGAAGTTTTACCATAACATTCCTCTAATTTGATTGCAAAGTGGTATCGAGAATTGATCCAATATGGATGGAATCATGAATAGTCATTGGTTTTGTATACTAATTCAAACTTGCTATTTATGGTTCAAACTTGCTATCTATGGAGAAATATGGATAAAAGAAATAAATATTTAGCGGGGAAGAATCCGCAAGGATCTAATTTATTAAAACCCATATTCTATCATATGAATGAAACATAGTTTGAAAAGAGGAATAAAATAGTTTGCTTAAGACTTATTTATTATTGAATTTCCATGCTCAACAGAAAAATCGAGATGAGCAATCCTGAAATGAGAAGAATCAACTCTTCTCCAACAAATAAACTATGCCAATGAAAAGATTAGCATTTTTTTGTTACTTAATAAACTTTTCATAGTTCTTCAACTGGAATAACAGAAGTAACAAAAGAAAGAAAAAATGAAGTAAAAAAAATTCGTATTAGTATAAAGTAAAATTAAGGTCTTTGCTTTTACTTATAGCATTCTTTCTTTTAGGTAATAGAAAGAACTAAAACTTTCAAACAATAAAAGTATGATTTTTTATACAGTGTTTTCCCTCATAAATTTTTGTTTTCAATCAATTCCAAAGTCGAGTAAACGGAATATATGAATTTATCTCTAATCCTCACATTCCATTGATTTAGAAAAGGATATTTGCAAATCAGATAATGCCTAAAAGAGAAAAATCTAGTATCTATCCGTAGAATGGAAACCCCCTTTTCTTCACATCAGGTGTCAAGTGTATCCTGTAAGAATTCCCATTTCATGGATAGGGAGCATAAAGTTTATCTAACAAGTTCGAATTTCAAAACACATATTCAAAATACATACACATATGAGTAATGAGTAGTAGGAGCATATCCTGAATGTGCCTGACAGACCAAAATTTTTAATGAAAAAAAAGATATTGAATTTGACTGGACTTGACACTTTATTTTGTTTTCTGAGAAAGAAAAACAATCCTTAGAAATGCATCTAATCTAAGAGTTCATAAGAAATAATTACTCTCTTTAATAAGCTTTTGTGTCGTGCAGGACACAATACGATTCTATCTTTCGTTTCATGAAAAAAATCTGGGACGGAAGGATTCGAACCTCCGAATAACGGGACCAAAACCCGCTGCCTTACCACTTGGCCACGCCCCATTTCGTTTTATACAACACTAATAAACAGTATTTTTATTATATATTATTCGTCAATCCCACTTCAATTCCCTAAAAAATGAGGGATATTTTCTTGCTAGGATTCTAAACATGCGGATAATATAGAATCCAAAAAATGCATTGATCATTACATGGAATTCTATTAAGATATTATATGAAAGTCGAATTTCTTCCATTCTCATTTGAGAATGCGAATACAAGGAGGTATTTTGTGTTTGGGAAAGTCCGAAGAAAAAGGGGTTTTGAATCCACCTTTTCTTTTCCTTTTTCCCTTAAAAAAATAACTCAATCAAAATCCAATTATCTACTCTATAAGAACGAAATGCTTGTTATGCCTAATATACTTAGTTTAATCTCTATCTGTTTTAATTCTGGTCTTTATCCGACTAGTTTTTTCTTAGCCAAATTACCCGAAGCTTATGCCATTTTCAACCCAATCGTGGATGTTATGCCTGTCATACCTGTACTCTTTTTTCTATTAGCCTTTGTTTGGCAAGCTGCTGTAAGTTTTCGATGAAATCTTTACTATTCCGTTCTGTCTGCCAAATTGAATGATGTATTCATTCCAAAAAATGAAAAAATGTAGAAGAGCCAAGAAGTCTTATATTATGAACTTTCTATTCGAAAATTCAAATTCTTCTACATTGAATGTATAGCTGCAACAAGAAATTTGGATAAGCCTTTCCACCCCCTGCACCTACGTTGAGCAGGTACCTTTAGGTACCCACACAAACAATACTTAAACCAATTTTTGATATTGATAAGACTGCTCATTATAAAGCAATTCTTGCAATTTTTTTTTTAGAATTTATTTTTGCATTTTTTAGGTGTCAAAATAAAAAAAACCATCCTAGTGGATCTGTGCGGTAAGGAAAAACGGGTAATCTATTCCTTAAAAAAAAATCTTGGAGATTGTGTAATGCTTACTCTCAAACTCTTTGTTTATACAGTAGTGATATTCTTTGTTTCCCTCTTTATCTTTGGATTCTTATCTAATGACCCAGGACGTAATCCTGGACGTGAGGAGTAAAAATCCAAAATTTTTGGGAATTTTTTCTTACAAATTGGATTTATTTCGTACATTTATCTATGAGAAAATCGGGGGGTTAGAATTCCTTACAATTCGAAAGTCCCAAACGATCCGAGGGGGCGGAAAGAGAGGGATTCGAACCCTCGGTACAAAAAAATTGTACAACGGATTAGCAATCCGCCGCTTTAGTCCACTCAGCCATCTCTCCCCGTTCCAAATCGAAAGGTTTTCGTGATATGACAGAGGCAAGAAATAACGATTACAAAAAATCCTTACTTTTTTTCATTTCAAAAGTGCATAAAAATTATATTGCCAATTCCATTTTAGTTATATTCTTTTTTCTTAATGTTAATAAAAAAAAGGGGAAAATTCTTGTTTATTCTTTCTAAAATTCGATATAGTCTGAGAGATAATCAGATATAGATATATTTTCTCTTCAGCGGGCATTTCCGTATAGGACTTGTTAGAATAAAACCAGCAGGTTATAGAAAAAAAAAATTCTTATCAAACCCACCATAAAATTGGAAAGAAAGATAAAGTAAGTAGACCTGACCCCTTGAATGATGCCTCTATCCGCTATTCTGATATATAAATTCGACGTGGATGAAATTGTTGTATAAGCGGATTTTTTTTATTTCCTTAGACTTAGACTGCGCAAGGGAAGAATTTTTCGCTATTTATATTTACGATTTCATATTCTTGTTACTAGACGTTCTATAGGAATAAGAAGAAATCACAACTCTTTTCCGTTACGCATAAAAATGGATTTCGAAAGTCAATTTTTCTTTTCAATATCTTTCTTTTTTTTTTCCTTAAAAGATAGGCTTTCAAATAGGAATCATAGAATAATGCTGAATTAAAATGTTTATTTCTTTATTTTTTTTATTTCTTTATTTTTATAGTATAAGAAAAATGAATCAAATTCATGGATTTACCACGACTTCGGTTGTGACCCCATAGATAAAAATGCAAAATTTCTATCTTCGAGACCATTGAAAAAGGGCATTGAACGAGAAAGAAATCGTCCACAGATAATCAAACTATCATATGCCTTGGAAGTAATATGAGGTGCTCGGAAATGGTTGAAGTAATTGAATAGGAGGATCACTATGACTATAGCCCTTGGTAGAGTTACTAAAGAAGAAAATGATCTATTTGATATTATGGACGACTGGTTACGAAGGGACCGTTTCGTTTTTGTAGGATGGTCCGGCCTATTGCTCTTTCCTTGTGCTTATTTCGCTTTAGGGGGTTGGTTTACAGGGACTACTTTTGTAACTTCTTGGTATACCCATGGATTGGCTAGTTCCTATTTGGAAGGTTGCAATTTCTTAACGGCGGCGGTTTCCACCCCTGCCAATAGTTTAGCACACTCTTTGTTACTACTATGGGGACCGGAAGCACAAGGAGATTTTACTCGTTGGTGTCAATTAGGCGGTCTGTGGACTTTTGTCGCTCTCCATGGGGCTTTTGCACTAATAGGTTTCATGTTACGTCAATTTGAACTTGCTCGGTCTGTTCAATTGCGGCCTTATAATGCAATTTCATTCTCTGGTCCAATCGCAGTTTTCGTTTCCGTATTCCTTATTTATCCACTGGGACAATCTGGTTGGTTCTTTGCACCGAGTTTTGGCGTAGCAGCTATATTTCGATTCATCCTTTTCTTCCAAGGATTTCATAATTGGACGTTGAACCCCTTTCATATGATGGGAGTTGCCGGAGTATTAGGTGCGGCTCTGCTATGCGCTATTCATGGGGCTACTGTAGAAAACACTCTATTTGAAGATGGTGATGGTGCAAATACCTTCCGAGCTTTTAACCCAACTCAAGCGGAAGAAACTTATTCAATGGTCACTGCTAACCGCTTTTGGTCCCAAATCTTTGGTGTTGCTTTTTCCAATAAACGTTGGTTACATTTCTTTATGCTATTTGTACCCGTCACCGGTTTATGGATGAGTGCTATTGGTGTAGTTGGCCTGGCTCTGAACCTACGTGCCTATGACTTCGTTTCCCAGGAAATCCGTGCAGCGGAAGATCCTGAATTTGAGACTTTCTACACCAAAAATATTCTTTTAAACGAGGGTATTCGTGCATGGATGGCAGCTCAGGATCAGCCTCATGAAAATCTTATATTCCCTGAGGAGGTTCTACCACGTGGAAACGCTCTTTAATGGAACTTTCGTTTTA